GACTTCTGCTCGTTGCATACCTTGATCCACCACTGTCCGAATAGCATTTCCCGCTGCGGTTTGAGCGGCAAATGGTGTTCCTCTTCTTGTACCCTTGAATCCACAACTACCGGCGGAGGACCAAGAAATTACTCGCCCCCGTACATCTGTAACAGTCACAATGGTATTGTTGAAACTTGCTTGAACATGAATAACTCCCTTTGGGATTCTACGCGCATTCTTACGTGAACCAATACGTCTATTTCTACGTGAACCAATTTTTGGTATAGGTTTTGCCATATTTTATCATCTCATAAATATAAGTCAGAGATATATGGATATATCCATTTCATGTCAAAACGGATCCTGGTTTTTTTTACTGATTTTTTTGTACATCTGTATATCAGGTCCTTTAGATTTCGGGAGTCCTTTTTGATTTAAAACAATTACCCTTGCCTTTGTTTATGTCTCGGGTTGGAACAAATTACTATAATTCGTCCCCGCCTACGGATCAATCGACATTTTTCACAAATTTTACGAACAGAGGCCCTTATTTTCATATTTGTCACTCCTTTTCTTAATTCTGAATCTACTTAATTTAATTGGAAGAAAATAAATTTCTTAAAATTTTTAACTTCGAATTGTATCCATACGAAAGAATGTTGAAATCAAAAAACCACCCAATTATTTGAGTCTTTACTTTTGAATATACTGAATATAATATTCAAATTATATTCCCTTTAGTTGAATCATAAGAACTTACCATAATTTTGGTAATTTATAGGGAGTATACGTATAAAATTACGTTGAACCTTTCCCGAAGCAAAACCTAGAATCGGATTTTTGTTATCTAAACGAACTCGAAACATACATACCATTGGGACGTAGCTCAGTAATTAAACCTTCGCAAATCTGTTTTTGTTCTTTCTCTTGCATTCCAGGTAAAACGGCTTTGAAACATCAACTAATTAAAGAGGCATAATATTATAAACCTACCTTAATTACTCTTTTTTTTTCACAAATATGAAAATTTCGCATATGATTTGGCTATCAGAAAGATTACCATATATAACACAAAATTTCCCCGCCGATTCTTTCTATTCGAGCCTCTCGGTCTGTCATTATCCCTCGAGAAGTAGAAAGAATTACAATCCCCATTCCGCCTAAAATTCTCGGAATTCGTTGATAGTTAGAATAGATTCGTAGACCGGGCCGACTGATCCGTTTTAAATTTAAAACAGTTCTATATGGTCCTTTCCTATTTCTTCTATGTCGTAGAGTTAAAACCAAAAAAAAATTATTGCTTTCCTGATGTTTTCTCACGTTTTCAATAAAACCTTCTCGTAAAAGGATTTTAACAATATTTTCAGTGATATTAGTAGATGGTATTCGAACTGTTCTTTTTTCATTCATGTCAGCATTGCGTATAGAGGTTATTATGTCAGCAATAGTGTCTTTACTCATGATAAACTAAGATTATTGTTGCCCCCGAATTTTGATATAATCAACATGCTCTATTTCTTTTTTTTTTTTCTAAATTCATAAATATTTATGAATTATAAAAGGTATATACGTGATATACAAACAATCTACTAATTAAAGTAATCCATTTCTTAAAGTAATCCATTTCATTCAAATATTATAAACTATATCATGGTATTCCCTTATAATACTTCGGGTGCTAATGAAACTATTTTAGTAAAATTTAACTGTCTTAATTCCCGGGGGATCGCGCCAAAAATTCGGGTTCCCTTTGGATTTCCTTCTTGATCAATAACAACTGCAGCGTTGTCATCATATCGTATTATCATACCGTTGTCGCGTTTGAGTTCTTTACAAGTACGTACAATTACAGCTCGGATCACTTCTGATCTTTCTAGAGGTGTATTTGGCACTGCTTCTTTGATTACAGCAACAATAACGTCACCAATATGAGCATATCGTCGATTACTAGCTCCTATGATTCGAATACACATCAATTCTCGAGCCCCGCTGTTATCGGCTACATTCAAATAGGTTTGAGGTTGAATCATATCTTTTTTTATTGATTTTGTATGTAAAGGGTGAAAAAAAAAGAAATATTGTTTGTTCAAAACAAGAAACCTACAATTGTTTTTTTTTTATCAAAAAAATTATTTTCTTTTGTTTTACATTTCTATCCTATACCGAAAGAATGAATTGAGTTCGTATAGGCATTTTTGATGCCGCTATTGAAATAGCCCTTCTGGCTATATTTTCTGCCACTCCGCTCATTTCATAAAGTATTCTTCCGGGTTTAACAACAGCTACCCAATATTCGGGAGATCCTTTCCCCGAACCCATACGCGTTTCGGTCGGTCTTACTGTAACTGGTTTGTCTGGAAATATACGTACCCATATTTTTCCACCGCGGCGTGCGTTTCGTGTCATTGCGCGACGCCCCGCTTCTATTTGTCTAGACGTGATCCAAGCGGGTTCAAGTGCTTGAAGAGCATATCTACCAAAGCAAATACAATTACCTCGATAAGATATTCCTTTCATTCTTCCTCTATGTTGTTTACGGAATCTAGTTCTTTTGGGGTTATAGTTGATGGTTGTTTATCAATTCTATCCATCTCTACTACAGAACTGGACATGAGAATTTCTTCTCATCCAGCTCCTCGCGAATTAAACGATTAAAAATCAAATATATGGTGAATAATATACTGACATTGGGGTATTCTTTAAAATTTCATTTATTTATATAGAATAATATAATTCTTTTTTTATCTTTTGATTTTATATATAATTAACCACGTATTCTATTTAATGTTATAATGAATCTTTATTTTATTTTGCTTTTTCTTATCATATCGAATTTATTCAACCTTCTAAAAAAAAAATTCGCGGGCGAATATTTACTCTTTCAACATTCAGTTGTAAAATTAGTCTATGACAACACAATCTTTCAAAAAAAAATTTGGTTCGTTCCGCCATCCTACCTACTGAATCATTAGGATTCCTTTTCAATAGAATCTTATGCATTCACAGGTTCTGTCGTTCCCACCACCTCTTGAGTAATGATTAGGTCTGAATTCTACAACGGAGCTCCTAATGAAATTTTTGAGTCAACCTTCTCAGTCTTTATTGGCTCGGGGCTCTTTATTTGTGGTTCTATCCACGTATTTGTCTAATTAGGGATCAATCAGTATTGATGCTTTATTACATTCTTTTTTATGAGATGACTCATAGACCGTACATATTGGAATCGTATATCGTTGGTATTCTTTTTCTATCTTTCTCTCACCTTTCCATTTATCTGTATCCTTTTCTTGCTTTACAACCAATAATCAGATTGGTTTTTCTTTTTTTTTTTTGCAAAAAAGATTTCAGTTGCTACAATGATATGACTTATATATATATCCTATATATCTATATCATATATATCATATTTTGACTGGCTCTTTCTTTATATCCAGATAATGCGAAGCGATGAGTTGGTTATTAGTTCTATAGTTATTAGTTCGTACTACGAGTTATTCCATTTTTTTGAATCCTAATCCTAATAGAAAAACCAACGAGTCACACACTAAGCATAGCAATTATATCAAATGATTAATTGAATTTTTATTCAATCTTATAGAATTGTTCATTTTTTTATCATTAAATAGAAATAGAACTAAATACAAGTTAAGTAAATGTTTATTATTCTTCGTCTAGAAATATCCAAATTTTGATACCTAATACCCCATAGATAGTTCGAACTGCGTAGGAGCAATAGTCTATTTTGGCTCGAATGGTTTGTAGAGGAACCCTACCTTCTCTGATCCATTCGACACGTGCAATTTCTTTTCCGTCGATACGACCTGCAATTTGTACTTGAATTCCTTTTGTACCTGCTTGTTCAGTTAATTCAATAGCTTTTTTCATTGCTTTCCGAAATGAAACTCTATTTTTTAATTGCCCGGCTATAAATTCCGCAAGAATATTGGGGTGCCCATAAGGGTTTACAATTCTTGTAATAGCAATGTTGAGTTTTCGGTTTACACAATTGAGTTCTTTTTGTACATTGAATTGTAATTCTTCGATTTTTCGAGTCCTTTCTTCTATTAATAACTTGGGGAATCCCATATAGATTATCACTTGAATCAAATCGATTCGTTTTTGAATCTCTATACGTGCAATTCCCTCGACATTAGAGGATATTTTCAGATTTTTTTGTACATAATTTTTGATACAATCTCGTATTTTTTGATCTTCTTGTAGATCTTCGGAATAATTTTTGGGTTGTGCAAACCAAATAGAATGATGCCCTTGGGTTGCGCCCAGTCTGAAACCAAGTGGATTTATTTTTTGTCCCATAGTCCTCCACTACTATATATATCGTGAAACATCATATCGGTGTGTTTTTTTTTATTCGTTCGGATTTTTTTAAGCATAAAATAATATAGCGTATTTGTAGTTTTTCTAATATGGAATATTCTTTCTTTAAATATTCCTCAGCTGCTTTTTCCTTTTATCTATATTCGAGTTGTTCATCTGTTCATCTACAGATATATCTTTTAACACAATAGTTATATGACAGGTAGATCTTCTTATCGGATAACTCCGTCCTCGAGCTCGGGGTTTTAATTTTTTCACAGTCGTACCCTCGTTGACTTCCGCTTTACTAATGATTAAACTTGTTTCATTCAAACCTTTATTGTGATTAGCGTTTGCTGCTGCAGAATAAACCAATTTTAAAATGTCATAACATGCTCGATAAGGCATGAGTTCTAGGATCATAAGTGTTTCCTCATAGGAACGCCCACGAATTTGATCAATTACTCTTCTCGCTTTGTGAGCAGAAATACATATATGTTGGCTTGAAGCGGCTACTTCTGTATATTGGTTCGGCTTTCTGTTCTTTTTCTCCATAATTATAAGGTTCACCTCTCATTAATAAACGATAAGCATCTATATTCACTTTTATTATTTTTATTATTTATTAATTCTAATTAATAAATTATTAACGCCGAGATCTATTATCATTTTTCGCATGTCCCCGGAAATTTAGAGTCGGT